TGAAAATATACTAAAAAAATAAAAAAAAAAATCATTTTTTTAGAATTCAGAAAACGGAAGAATTCTTCTTTTAGACATCTTATCTTATAATATAATCTTATAATTAAGAGTCTATTTCATATTGATTAGAATAGGGACTACCAATTGTTAATTTTATATTAACTTTGAAATTCACAAATTATTCCAATATTTTAGGACTTATTTGTTTGTCGTACAAAAAAACTTTTTGAATTCCCGGTAGAAAGAGATTTCCCTAATGACAAAGCTTTTAACGCTGCCCAATATCCTTTCCTTTTCCAAATATTTTTACGAATACGCTTTTTTGATATCGAAGTACGTTTTTTTGGAACTGCCATTTTAAAATGAAGAAGTTACTCATTGTTATAGTTGGATGTGAAAGACATCTATTGTTCAAAACAAATTATTATTTCTTATTCATTATCTATTTTTTTATCTAAATAAGATTCTATNAGAAATATAGATATGTCAAAGATCCGTGAAAATTGGATCAAAAATTACTCGAAATAACAAAATTTTGATTCCATACACTATTCGTAAAACCTAAATTTTTTCGTTTGGAACTTTTAGTTCTCGTTGTTTATCTCTCAAAGTTATATCTTTAGAATATGCTATGGCATAGAAATCAAATCAATCAAACTTAATAAAATCAATAAAAAACCAAAAAGACTTTTATTTTTGTTATTCTATACTTTATTTACATGTAATAAAATACTTCAAAAGCTTGTAAACTTTTGCCTAATAAATTGAGTTTTTTAGTTTTGATAAAAAATACACCTAAATTCAATTTTAAAATTCGAGTGAGACTAGTAATAAATCTGTTTGTTAAAGGATATGTGGTTTGATAAAAAAATATCTCAGTCATTTTTTATCCTTTCTCGATAAAAAAAGTTCATTTTAGATCTAGAATCTTCTAAAATCTAAAATTTACTAATAAATTGAAATGGAAAACAATGAATCCCATAATGAATTAGTTAATGAGTTGAAATAAACTAACTAAAATCAAGAGTTTTTATTTCATTAGACCGATGACCTTAGTTAATCCTATAATTCATATCAGCATCAAGTACTCTTTTTAGCCCAAATTTTTATCCTTGCTCTACAAATAGAAATTCTTATTATTATTATAATAATTTATCGTAATAATAATAAGAATTTCTATTTTCATTTTCCTATTATAAGTATTTGTTTTTATATGTCGCTTGGTCATATCATTTGACCAATTATAACTTCTTGTTTTGAATATTTGAACGATTTTGAAAAGACTCAGAATCAGAATAAATACTAATCTAAAATTATTAAATAAGTTAGTGCATATATTTATTTTTTATTGACTTTTTTCGAAAGAAGTAAAATCCGGTGAATCGGAAACAATTAATTAAGAATAAAAAACTTTTTTTATGGAACAGATATATCAATATGCGTGGATAATACCTTTTCTTCCACTTCCAGTTCCTATTTTAATAGGGTTGGGACTTCTTCTTTTTCCGACGGCAACAAAAAGTATTCGTCGTATGTGGGCTTTTCAAAGCGTTTTATTGTTAAGTATAGTCATGATTTTTTCCATGAATCTGTCTATTCAGCAAATAAATATCAGTTCTGTCTATCAATATGTATGGTCTTGGATTATCAATAATGATTTTTCTTTAGAATTCGGATACTTGATCGATCCACTTACTTCTATTATGTCAATATTAATCACTACTGTTGGAATTATGGTTCTTATTTATAGTGATAATTATATGTCTCATGATCACGGATATTTGAGATTTTTTGCTTATATGAGTTTTTTCAGTACTTCCATGTTGGGATTAGTTACTAGTTCAAATTTGATACAAATTTATATTTTTTGGGAATTAGTTGGAATATGTTCGTATCTATTAATAGGGTTTTGGTTCACACGACCTGTTGCAGCAAAGGCTTGTCAAAAAGCGTTTGTAACTAATCGTGTTGGCGATTTTGGTTTATTATTAGGCATTTTAGGGTTTTATTGGGTAACGGGGACTTTCGAATTTCGTGATTTATTCCAAATATTCAATAACTTGATTTATAATAATGAAGTCAATTTTGTATTTGTTACTTTGTGCGCTGTTCTATTATTTGCCGGTGCCGTTGCTAAATCTGCACAATTTCCCCTTCATGTATGGTTACCTGATGCAATGGAAGGGCCGACTCCTATTTCCGCTCTTATACATGCTGCTACGATGGTAGCAGCGGGAATTTTTCTTGTAGCTCGACTTATGCCTCTTTTCATAGTCATACCCCACATAATGAATTTTATCTCTTTGATAGGGATAATAACAGTTTTTTTAGGAGCCACTTTAGCTCTTGCTCAAAAAGACATTAAGAGGGGTTTAGCCTATTCCACAATGTCTCAATTGGGTTATATGATGTTAGCTCTAGGTATGGGGTCGTATCGCAGTGCTTTATTTCATTTGATTACTCATGCTTATTCTAAAGCATTATTGTTTTTAGGATCGGG